CTGATTTTTAATAGAATATCAAAAAAAATGGATTCCATTTCTACCATTATTATTTACATATTCCAACTCGATTGGATACCAAAAAAAAGAAATGAATTCGGGATTTGATCTGTTCGATGAGATAAAGACCTAATAATCAGAAACAATATAGAATTGATTTTTTTAGCACTTAATTCACGGATTCAATTGTTCAAAAAAGAATTCTCCGAGAAAAGAGATTCTTTTTTTAGTAGAATTTGTAGAATACAATTGAAGTGTGTAACGTAAAGTGTGTAACGTAATAAGCCTTGTATTTATTAAACATGCGCAGATATAACTCTAGATATAGCTATCTATCCTATCTATATATATGTCTCTTCCTTTATTGTATTGGAGCCCGATTCGTTCGGGACAGCACATGTCGTGTTAAATTTCGATTTTCTACTCAATCTATTTAATGAAAAATTTCAAAATTGAAGCACGATAATTTCCCGAAAATTCCATATAAGCATTATCATTATAGATGGATAAGATCCCCGATTAGATAATATCGTGTAACAATTTATATTCTAGGGTTTACATAGACTGATAATTGGTGTTATAATGGAAATGGAGAAGGATTTTTTTATTGAAAAAAATCAATACTGATTAGTTATGTATCAATTTGGATTTTCTTATCTAGGAAAAAACAATTCATTTTAGATTCAAAAAATCCAAGAATCGTTCATGAATTAACAGTTAATAGTTAACGGTTCCGATTTGTGATGAATTTTGACTTTTGTGACTCAAAGTTTGTTTTTTTCAATAGAAAAAAGGAAAGGATCTCTTTTAAGAATGAGATTAAGGAAAACAGAATTTAAGATTAAGATACAAACAAATAAAAAAAAGAAGTTCAGTTTAGAACCCCCTTTTGGGGGTGGAGATATTCTCATATATTTCTTTTGTATCGTTTTGGCGGCATGGCCGAGCGGTAAGGCGGGGGACTGCAAATCCTTTTTTCCCCAGTTCAAATCCGGGTGTCGCCTGTTCAACAAGAGAATTGAAATAGTTTATTCTGTTTTGTTGATAGAAACCCTGAGAATTTTTTTCCAGCAGAAGCAAGAGGAGGAAAGGGACTCTTGATACTTACTTGATGCTAAATTAAATTCTAAGCATCTGGAGGTTTTGCTCTCTAAAATGCTGTACTGTAAATCCCGTCTCGGATTCAAGGAAAGATTATAGTAATAAAAAGGAATCGGTAAATCTTGATAGGAGAGTCCTTCCACTCCACTACTAAATGCCACTGGACTACTAATGTAGTGTCCGTTTACTTTACTGACTGGGTCTTGAATTCGATTGGGTAGGGATAGGTCGGACAGGGAATCGAATTCCATTTTGATTTGTGGAAGGGAGGGGGTTGTATAAAGACTCATCAAAGTCTATGAGCGCTCCGGCATTTATTCAATATCAATATTAGTTAGATTGAATAGCTAATTGACTTTCTTTTTTATTTATTTGTTTTATTTATATATCTATTTTCTTCATTTTAATAATCTAATTCATTAATATTAATGAATATATTTTAATAGAAATTTAATAGAAAATAAATACAAACAAAAAAGTAAAAAATTATTTCTTTTCGGTAAACCCTATAGTCAAAGAATTTAATAGGTTGTCTTCCGATTGTTTTACAGAGACGATCAGGAGACGGTAAGGATTAGATCAAATAGGAGATAGGAGTATGCATTAGATAGTGATCCATCTTGATTCTTTATTTATATTCTATATATATATATTCTATTTTATATATTCTATTCTAATTCTAATATATATTATATATTCTTTTTTTTTTTTTACTTAATGAAATGGGGGGTAACAAAATAAAGCATAGGTTTTCTTATTTCTACCTGCTAGTAACATTCATTTCCTTAATACGCCCAAGGAGGTCTCCGGATATTTTGTTTGTGCTTAATGTTTTCCGATTATACTAGAAATCATATAAGGAACTTGTTAGATGTTATAATTGGATTTCTTGGATTCTTTCGTCAATAGTGTTAGGCCAGAATCCCTTTTTGACTCTATGCCAGCGATTCCACTGTTATTAGTGAACAATAATGAAATAATTCCTTCATATTGATAGAGATAGGGGACATAATTCACATGGATATAGTAAGTCTCGCTTGGGCTGCTTTAATGGTAGTCTTTACATTTTCCCTTTCACTCGTAGTATGGGGAAGAAGTGGACTTTAAAGGTATTACTACTATTTGAGTTGAGGGATCAAACTCAAACCAATTGTTTTATCGATTAGATGGTTCTGCAATTTTTGAATTTCATTAATCCTTTAATTCCATTTCGAATCAGAATTCTATTTTATTAGAGTGGAGTAATGTATTCTAATGTATTGTATGGATAATATATTAATTAATATATATAAAATACTCTTTCAATCAAACAAATATTTCAATTATTCCTATGTTCGTATTTTGAAGTCAAAGGAATACAAATAATAAGAAATTTATTCCAACCGAATTTTTCCTAAAATTTTTCTATTTCGACGAATTGACTCTTACCAAAGTTCTATATGGACAATGAGGAACTTTGGAACTTTTTTTTATTTATTTTTCAAAGAAAAAAGTTCTGTTATTAGCGGATCCGCACTTTCTATGGGAAACAAGATAAGCATAGTGATTGTCTAACGAGATATTACATATAATAACATATTGTCGTTACCTTAGGCGAGTCACATATTACATGCTTTGTGTTTTATTATATTTTTTTTATTATTTATTATATTAATTTAATGAATTCTTTATAATTCATTTTATTATTTTTAATATGATACCGAGATTGGTCTTGAGAATAATAAGAAATCTATAAATTCGAATCGGAAAAATAGAATAAGAGTTGCCTCTTGATTATTTCAGATTGATTGAAACCAATACAAATCAAATAAAATACATGAAACAAAGAAAAAAAAATTGGGACGCTATATTACATATATGTGATTGATATTGTATATATATTAAACCTGTATCTTTATAGAGTCAAACTTTATACACTACAATAACAATAATAGAAATAGAAAAGATAGTCTGGTAGAAAGAAATAGATTTTTTTCTTTCTACCAGAACTATCTGATTTCATAGAATATTGCCGATTCCAGTCCGATCATTTCATTTAAAAATAAGACACGAAATTGAAATCTTTTTGATTTCTTCAATAACATTAAACTAAGAAGTCAAATTAATCACTTTGACTTACAGTTTTTACGTAAATTATAAGCAAAAAGGCAGTAGGAACTAGAATGAACAGTGCAGTAGCAATAAATGCGAGAATATTGACTTCCATAATCTCATCGTTTCATTTCTCTTTAATTCGCAATAACTCGGGATTTAATCCCATAGAGATGATAAATCTTTTGTCGGTAAATTCAATGGGATAAATTACATCTCGATGATATCAATCAAATCGGATCAATATCATGAATAACAATATCTGAGCTAGAAAATTGATTCATTGTCGAGAATTGAATAGTATAACATAGGAAGATCTTTTATCCATACCGAATTCAAAATTGGATTCCTGATCCAATCAATAATTCTTTGACTTTATTATATATAATATTTTTATTTTATTATATTTATTGAATTTTTTTGTTATTTTTTGATTTTTTAAGAGATTGTTCTTTCTTCGGCGGAACCCTTACCTTAAACTAAAAAAAGAAATAAAAAAACGAGGGATCCTTGTTAGGAATGAAATTCTGTTATTTTTATTCCTTTCACAGAAAATGGAGAGACGAATTGATGTATTTTTGGTTTTTTCGTGGATTTCTATCCATCGGGACTGACGGGGCTCGAACCCGCAGCTTCCGCCTTGACAGGGCGGTGCTCTGACCAATTGAACTACAATCCCAGGAAAAAAGTGTACAGAATACATATTCTTACGATTTCATGCAAACCTTTCTTTTCGATTTCCATTTTCTAGTAAAACCGTTGTGTTGTAACTGACATAGGCGGGACTGATATATTGATATCTGCATGGATATGCACTTTAGCGAAATCGACACGGATTACTAGTAATCTTTTCATTATTACCAAATCGATTGAAAATCAATCTTTCAATGAAAAAGTCTTTTTTTTATTTACTTTACCCCTTTCTTTAGACTTTATACTTCCGGATTCTGATAGAAATCTATCTCATTAGCAAGATCCGAATTTGATTTGTGGAAAAAATGCTTAATGCTTAAAAAAAGAAATAGCGGTAATTATGTTATTTATCAGATTTTTATTCTTCCGTATCGGCACATCGGGCATTTCCGGAGAACAACAAATGGTTATATCATTTCATGGCGGATCGACGAATTATTGGGCCGAGCTGGATTTGAACCAGCGTAGACATATTGCCAACGAATTTACAGTCCGTCCCCATTAACCGCTCGGGCATCGACCCAGGAAGAATCAATTTCAGTCTTTATTGATAATCTATGATCAACTTCCTTTCGTAGTACCCTACCCCCAGGGGAATTCGAATCCCCGCTGCCTCCTTGAAAGAGAGATGTCCTGAACCACTAGACGATGGGGGCATACTTGCCCGATCGCCATTCTACTATGTTCATAGTATGAACGGTTTTTTTGAAATTGTCAATATATATATGGAATGATATAACTCGATCAGAAGGATCTTTCCGTCTTTCATAATTCCATAGAATTTTTTGATTCATCATATCATTATTATAAAATAAATTGTTCATTCCAATCGAAACTCTATAATTCTAAATAGAAAAATAAATAATACGAAGGATAGAATCCTTTCGGGAAATGATTGGTTTGCCGGAAAAGGAGAGAGGGGGTTAAGGTTAAACTTCATTTCTTTCATTTTCATTCATTGTTAGGAGTCGGTAGACATATTTTTATCTCACACTAAATCGGAAAATTCAAAGGAAATTAAAATAATCAATCCGGAAATCTGGGAAGAGAGATAGAGATCAACAAGTTATTGAAAATTGTTTTTCAATAAGAATTTGGTTGAGGGACAAATTGAATCCATTTATCAATGATTCGATGAAATATCTTGGATCTATATTGAATTGGTGGGCACATGTCTCGATTTTGTTATGATGAGAATCAATTCCATTAGAATCAGTTTTGAAATAATTCATTGCATTGATATTTATCAAATTCAATATCAAAAAACCATTTTACTTATGCTATACTCACTGGGGAAATCCAATTTTTTGTTCCTTAATGAGTCACTATGCAGATAAAAAATATCTATGTTCATAGATTCTAATCTCATAACATAATAAGTATATGCAGTAAAAAATATATGTACTAGACTCATAGTGGCTAGTTCCTTATTTAGGAATTGAATCAAAGGGGGCCCTTTTAACTCAGCGGTAGAGTAACGCCATGGTAAGGCGTAAGTCATCGGTTCAAATCCGATAAGGGGCTTTTTCCTTTTTTCATAAAACTCCGGCGATAGTATTCATATTGGAAGGAAGAATCGAGATATTGTTAATATTTGTAATAAATTTTGAATAAAAAAAGAAAGAATAGAATAAAGTAAGGAATCATAGATCATAGAATTTCATTAGAAAATAGAATAATTCTAATAAGTTATCATTCTAATGAACTAGAATATAGTAATTCTAGTTCTAAAGTGGAAGATTTTTTTACTATTTTATTATAATGAATCATTTCCGCCAGATATTCCTATTTTCTATTATTCCAATCAAATGGAAATATTTGAAATCAACAAAAGAAAAAAAAAAGTAAGTGGACCTAACCTATTGAATCATGACTATATCTACTATTCTGATATTCAAATTCGATAGAGATGAAATTAGAACAGTGGATCTTTTTTTATTTTCATATTTCTTTGATTTGGACTGCGTAAGAATCTGTCGATATTTCCGATTAAATTTTCTTGTTCCTATCCTAGAGGAGGAGTAAATTGCTATTCCCTTCCTCCACGTAGAAAGGTTTATTCCTGGTCTCAATATACAAGCCTTTTTTTTTGAAATATCTTTCTTTGATTTCGGAATACAAGAAAAGATCAATTTCCATTATATATATATTTCTTATTTATATATATAAACTTATATATATAAATAAGAAATTTAAAAAACATCTATCAAATCATGGCTTCACGTATCAAATATTTTCATATTGATGCATAGGATATTTTTTTCCGGCAATGGATGGGTGCGAGAAAGATACTTTCACTTACACTCTCTTATTATTAACAATACAATATTAAATAATAGGAAACTCATTCGATTTTTTCTTTTCTAACATCTACCAGAAAATAGAAAAAAGATTCGAATTGTATTTCGTGCCTCAATCTGCAAAAAATATACTTTGGAGTTTTCTATTAATCTGAAAGAAGGGAAAATAGAACAAAACAAGAATCAAAAAATAGAAGATAGAAAATAAATAATATATTAATTATTAATAATAATATTTATTAATTTAATAATCTATTTTAATTTAATATAATATATTTATAATCTATTTAATAAATAATAAATAATAGAATTAATATTAAATAAAAAAAAGAGTAATTAAGTAATAAAATATATGATACTGTAGTAGTTTAGTACACATAGAAATTAGAGGAATAGAATACATAAAACTATTTATTATTTTATCAATGTCACGAACAAGATTCAAGAATAAGATTATTTGATGAAACGAGAGGAGTATGTCTGGGGATCAACTGGTAGCGAAAAAAGGGATCATTTCTTTCTTGAACAGTTCTTTCAAAAAGTTCATCTATCCGATTTATGAGTTATAAAACAATTCATGACTTAAGGGGTTTTTAAGATTTCAGAATAAGAATAGAAAGGAATAACCGAATTGAGTTCATGGATTTTACTTCGGTCAATAGAATAGACCAATAAATGATTTTTCTATTCGAAACCCATTAAAAAAGAAGGGACAGTGTACGAGAAATCAAATCATACATAAATGAATCAAAACCTCGAAGGCCCTGAAAATGCTATGAGGTGTTCGGAAATGGTTGAAGTAGTTGAATAGGAGGATCACTATGACTATAGCCCTTGGTAAATTTACTAAAGATGAAAATGATTTATTTGATATTATGGATGACTGGTTACGGAGGGACCGTTTCGTTTTTGTAGGTTGGTCCGGTCTATTGCTCTTTCCTTGTGCCTATTTCGCCTTGGGGGGTTGGTTCACAGGTACAACTTTTGTAACTTCATGGTATACTCATGGATTGGCAAGTTCCTATTTGGAAGGCTGCAACTTTTTAACCGCTGCAGTCTCTACTCCTGCTAATAGTTTAGCACACTCTTTGTTGTTACTATGGGGTCCTGAAGCACAAGGAGATTTTACCCGTTGGTGTCAATTAGGCGGTCTGTGGACTTTTGTTGCTCTCCACGGTGCTTTCGGACTAATAGGTTTCATGTTACGTCAATTTGAACTTGCTCGATCTGTTCAATTGCGACCTTATAATGCAATTGCATTCTCCGGTCCAATTGCTGTTTTTGTTTCTGTATTTCTGATTTATCCACTAGGTCA